TCGAGAAGTGCAAAATCGTATGAATATGATCCTCATTGTGTATCTTGATTAATTGGAGCGTTTCTTTGTGGATTCCTATACGAAGGTTTTGTAGATGTGTCTCCGAGTATTCCTTGATCATTTCCTCCAAAAGAAGGATTTCTTCCAATTCTATGAAATTTTTTATAATATTCTTTTCTTGAATATCATTCAAAAAAATTTCAGATTGCCTAGTATTCCACCAATAAGTAACCCAAGATTCCAGGCTTTTATTAAATGAGAGAGAAATCCACCAGGGCAAAAATACTATAGATGCAAGATATAAAAGAGGGGTGAATGCTTTCTTTTTTGACATTTTTTCATTTCATCTATTAATTTTTAATTTTAATGAACCGACCTCATTAGTTGACTCTACGCCATCCAATATTTCTCTCATGCATGAGTTCTATTACAAAGTATCGAACTTATTAATTATTAATCTATTCACTTTTTTTTATTTGTGATTTCGGAGTTAGTCTTTGAATGTAGAAAGAATACAGAAATAGATTAAGAATCCACTTAGAATTCAAAGAATTAACAAAAAAATATTATATTGTTTCCAGATATAGTAATTGGTTAAATTCGAAGCAAGTATCCCCCTTTCGACGAATCGATGACTGCCTGAAAGAACCGCTTTATTTAAGTAATGAATATTCTTTTCTACCATTATATCAAAATATCTTAGATTTTTATTTTTAAAAATTTTCACTGACTACTCAGAGTCCGGAATAAAAAAATTTATGTATTTCGAAATGCTTTGATATAAAATAGAAAGGATGAATCCATTTTTTCGATTTGTTACTTATTTTTTTGTTATTGAATTAAGTTGTGTAGATTTCCATACACATAAAAGACCACAAAAATAGTTTTGTTTTGTGGTTGTTACGTTACGTATACGTCTTCTTTGACTAGAATGAGCGTTATGAAGAAACTTCAGTTAAGTTATGGTATAGAAAAGGGGGATTCTTTAGTTTTTCCTTCCTGCTGAGAAAGCATTCATTCTCTCAGCTCATTTCTCAAAATACTTCAATCGGTACACGCAAGAAATAGGCCAATTCGGCAGCTTTTTGTTCGATTTCCCGTGGAGTAACATTCTCATCAGTACGAGTCAAGGGAATGGCCCCCTGGCCTCTGATATCCATATAAAGTACACGGCGAGCATAAATACCCTCTTTAACTTCTATTCTGACGGACTGAATATCCTTTAGAAGGAATCGGAGGAAGATGCGACGATTTTTTCCAGGGAATCCCCAACGAAAAATACATACCATTCCTTCTTTTCTATCGAATCGATCATAACCACCCCCTACATTCCACGAAATTGTGCACCACAAATAGGAGCTAATAAAGAGACCCGCGATCCCATAGAAAGACATCACAATCCCTTGTGGAAAAAAAAGGATTTGCTGAGACGGAAATAAAGATATCAAGTTTCTCCCAAGATAACTGGAAGTTCCAACCAATAAGAATCCTAATGAACCTAAAAAAAGGATAATGGCCCAGCATAAATTACTTGTTTTTCGCGACCCCGTTATAGGTTGTATCCATATATGTTCTGATCGACAACTCATACTTGATCCGGTTTCGTTTTATTGGAATTGAGAAAATACCCTAGACTTTACTCTTTTTGTTTCCGAAGTAACTCTCATCAACTAGTACTTAGTTTGATGTAAACCTTTAAAAGTAATTTATCAAGTTGGTTAGATCTAAAATAAAAACATACCCTTCGTATGATCCCATCGATATATATATATAGATATAGATGTACCGATTTTACAGTTCAGCCATCCGGCGATCCTGAGATTTTTTCAAATAGATATAATTCCTTTACCCCATATCATCTTTCTACAGGTCAAAGAGCTCCTTTCGACGGAAGCGCCGCATGTTATACCTTCTTACAATAAATAGGTATCTGCGTTATGATACAAGTCTTAGTTTTGAAAAAAAAAATGGATGAGAGTTGGGCCCATCAGATCTAAACAGTCTTATTTTTTTGAACATGAAGAAATAAAGAAGCCATTGCCATTGCCGGAAATACTAAGCCTACTAAAGGCACCAAAACAGAGGGAAAGTCGAAAGTTGTCATATAAAGGATACCTCAATTTACTATTTGTACCTGTTATTATTTATAAAGATATCTTATCTTATTAAAAATTAAATAATTATAATTAATAATATATTAGAATTCAAAGTTTAATTAGTATAAATCTAAGTATCTAAGTATATATATAAGTGAGTATAGAAGGTACAAAATTTGGATTCTATATACATACGTAAGACGTAGAACAAAAATTTTTTATTTTCCTATAATTTGACGAAAAAAAGAATTCACTTTTTTTCTTGTTGATAGAGGCCTCTTAACTGAATTAGTAATCAAGAATATAGATAAAAAAGAGTTATCCCCTACTTTTGATTCTTTTTACAATTTAGATCTTATGTCAACAAAGAAACCCCATTCATATTCGTTTTACTTGGATTCTGA